GGAAAGCGGAAACCCCTTTCTTTATCTTTAATTGTGTGCAAATACTTTAGCCGGATGAGAGGAAACCCTCATGTCCGATTTTAAAGGGGGCGATCCATCTTATTGGATCCTATCCAAATTTTTCTTTTGCTAGGCCCGTAGTTAAAAAACCAACTTTCTTACGATTACGAGGTTCATTCGAATATGAAATCCAATCCTGGAAAGACAGTATCCCACTCTTTTTTGATACTCAAGGTTTCGATACATTTCGAAATAGAGAAATTTCTAGTGGAGCGGGTGCTATACGACAACAATTAGTTGATCTGGATTTAAGAATTATTATGGATTCTTCGTTGCTAGAATGGAAAGAATTAGGAAAAGAGGGGTCCAATGACAAATGGAAAAATCAAAAAGTTCGAAGAAGAAAGAATTTTTTGGTTCGACGCATGGGATTAGCTAAGCATTTTCTCCTAACAAATATAGAACCAGAATGGATGGTTTTATGTCTCTTACCAGTTCTTCCTCCCGAATTGAGACCAATTATTCAAATAGATGGCGGTAAACTAATGAGTTCGGATATTAATAAACTCTATAAAATAGTTATCTTTCGGAACAATACTCTTATTGAGCTATTAAGAACAAGTGGATTTACACCAGCGGAATTAGTAATGTCTCAAGAAAAATTGGTACAAGAAGCCGTGGATGCACTTCTTGATAATGGAATCCGCGGACAACCGATGAGGGACGGTCATAAGAAAGTTTACAAATCGTTTTCCGATATAATTTCGGGCAAAGAGGGAAGATTTCGAGAGACTCTTCTTGGAAAACGAGTTGATTATTCGGGGCGTTCTGTTATTGTCGTAGGTCCATTACTTTCATTACATCGATGTGGATTGCCCCCCGAAATAGCAATAGAGCTATTTCAGACATTTCTAATTCGTGGTTTAATTCGAAACCATATTGCTTCGAACATAGGAGTTGCTAAGAGTCAAATCCGGGAAAAAGAACCAATTGTATGGGAAATACTTCACGAAGTTATGCGGGGACATCCAGTATTGCTGAATAGAGCGCCTACTTTGCATAGATTGGGCATACAGGCATTTCAACCCATTTTAGTAGAAGGACGTGCTATTTGTTTACATCCATTGGTGTGTAAGGGATTCAACGCAGACTTTGATGGGGATCAAATGGCTGTTCATGTGCCTTTATCTTTGGAGGCTCAAGCAGAAGCTCATTTACTTATGTTTTCTACTACGAATCTCTTGTCTCCGACTATTGGGGATCCTATTTCTGTACCAACTCAAGATATGCTTATTGGACTTTATGTATTAACTAGCGGAAATCGTCGAGGTATTTGTGCAAACAGGTATAATTGGTTTAATTGCAGAAATTCTCAAAATGAAAAAATGAGCAATAATAACTTTAAGAACTTGAAGTATATGAAAAAAAAAGAACCCTGTTTTTGCAATTCCTATGATGCAATTGGAGCTTATAGACAGAAAAGAATAAATTTGGATAGTCCTTTTTGGCTCCGGTGGCAAATACATCAATGCATTATGTCTTCAAGAGAAGTTCCTATCGAAGTTCACTATGAATCTTTTGGTACCTATTATGAGATTTATGAGGATTATTTAGTAATAAGAAGTATAAAAAAAGAAATTCGTTGTATATACATTCGAACCACTATTGGTCATATTTCTTTTTATCGAGAAATCGAAGAAGCTATACAAGGTTTTTCTCGAGCCGATTCATCATATAGTATCTAATCATATAGATGGTTAGTGTTGGTATCCACGCTAAGTAAATTTAGGATACTGGTGTAAATTCAGGTCAACTAGCATCTTTTCAATTTTCTACGTAAATAAACATAAAGAAAAGGGAGTTTTCCAATCATTCACTCAAATCTATTGTCGTCGAACCGAATACCACTGAGTGGAATATGGAGGGACTTATGGCAGAAGGGACCAATCTAGTCTTTCACAATAACGTGATAGGTGGAACTGCCATTAAACGACTTATTAGCAGATTAATAGATCATTTCGGAATGGCATATACATCACACATCCTGGATCAAGTAAAGACTCTAGGATTCCATCAAGCTACTGCTACATCTATTTCATTAGGAATTGATGATCTTTTAACAATACCTTCTAAAGGATGGCTAGTCCAAGATGCTGAACAACAAAGTTCCGTTTTGGAAAAACATAATCATTATGGGAATGTCCATGCGGTAGAAAAATTACGCCAATCCATTGAAATATGGTATGCTACAAGCGAATATTTGCGACAACAAATGACTCCCAATTTTAGGATGACTGACCCCTTTAATCCAGTCCATATAATGTCTTTTTCAGGAGCTAGAGGAAATGCATCTCAAGTACACCAATTAGTCGGAATGAGAGGATTAATGTCAGATCCACAAGGACAAATGATTGATTTACCCATTCAAAGCAATTTTCGTGAAGGACTGTCTTTAACAGAATATATAATTTCTTGCTACGGAGCCCGTAAAGGGGTTGTAGATACTGCTGTACGAACATCAGATGCTGGATATCTTACACGTCGACTTGTTGAAGTGGTTCAACACATTGTTGTACGGCGAACAGATTGCGGTACCATCCGTGGGATTTCTGTAAACATCCGAAATGGAATGATGCCAGAAAGAATTTTGATACAAACATTAAATGGTCGTGTAGTAGCAGACAATATATATATAGGTTCACGGTGCATTGTCGTTAGAAATCAAGATATTGGAATTGGACTTATCAATCGATTCATAACTTTTCAAACACAACCCATATTTATTCGAACCCCCTTTACCTGTAGGAATACGTCGTGGATCTGCCGATTGTGTTATGGGCGGAGTCCTATTCATGGGGACCTGGTAGAATTGGGAGAAGCTGTAGGCATTATTGCTGGTCAATCTATTGGAGAACCGGGAACTCAACTAACATTAAGAACTTTTCATACTGGTGGAGTATTCACAGGGGGTACTGCTGAATATGTGCGAGCCCCCTCGAATGGAAAGATAAAATGGAATGAGGATTTAGTTCACCCTACACGTACACGTCATGGATATCCTGCTTTTATATGTAATATAGACTTGTATGTAACTATAGAAAGTTACGATATTATACATAACGTCATTATTCCACCAAAAAGTTTTCTATTAGTTAAAAATGATCAATATGTAAAATCAGAACAAGTGATTGCGGAGATCCTCGCGGGAACATATACTTTTAATTTGAAAGAGAGGGTTCGAAAACATATTTATTCTGACTCAGAAGGGGAAATGCATTGGAGTACCGATGTGTACCATGCATCAGAATTTATGGATAGTAATGTACATATCTTACCAAAAACAAGTCATTTATGGATATTGTCAGGAAAGTCGTGCAGGTCTAATACAACCCATTTTTTACTTCACAAGGATCAAGATCAAATTACCATGGATTCACTTTCGAATGGAAAAAAAAATATTTCGAATCTTGTAGAAAGGAATAATCAAGTAAAACATAAATTCTTTGGTTTCCATACTTTTGGTACAAAAGAAAAGGGGATCAGCGATTATTCAATATTTAATCCAATCATATATATGGATCATTCTTATTTAATGTATCCCGCTATTTTTCACGATACTTTTTATTTCTTGGCGAAAAGGCGAAGAAATCGATTTCTTATTCCATTTCCATTCCAATCGATTCAAGAACGAAAGAACGAACTAATGTCCCCTTCCGGTGTCTCCATTGAAATACCTATCAATGGTATTTTTCCTAGAAATAGTATTTTTGCTTATTTCGATCATCCTCAACCCATTTTTCAAAAAGAAGATTTCATTGAGTATCGAGGAAGAAAAAAATTAAAGCCAAACTATCCAATTCAAGTAGGTCCCTTTTTTTTGATTCCCGAAGAAGTGCATATTTTACCCCAATCTTCTTCCCTAATGGTACGGAATAATAGTCTTGTTGGAAGAGGAACACCAATCACTTTCAATATAAGAAGTCGAGTAGGCGGATTGGTCCGATTAGAAAAGAAAAAAAAAAAAAAAATAGAATTAAAAATATTTTCTGGAAATATCCATTTTCCCAGAGAGATTGATAAGATATCAAGACACAGTCCCATCTTTATACCACCCGGAACGGTAAAAAAAAAAAAATGCAAGGAATCAAAAAAAAATAAAGATGGGATCTATGTCCAACGGATCGCAACTACAAAAAAAAAAAAATGCAAGGAATCAAAAAAAATTAAAGATGGGATCTATGTCCAATGGATCGCAACTACAAAAAAAAAAAAGAAAAAAAAAAAAATTGTTTTGGTTCGACCTGTAATTTTATATGAAATACCGGACACTATCCCTTTTGTAAAACTTTTTCCCCAAGATCTATTCCAGGAAAAGGATAATCTGGAACTAAAAGTTGTCAATTCTATTGGAAAATCCATTCGGGAAATTTCCGACACAAGGATTCCATTCCTTCGGACTTGTTTAGTCTTCCATTGGGATGACGGCAAAAAAAGTTCTTCGATTGAGGAGGCCCCCGCTTCCTTTATTGAAGTAAGTACAAATGGTTTGATTGAGTATTTTCTAAGAATTGACTTAGTAAAATCGAATACTTCATATATCAGAAAAAGAAATGACCCATCTGGTTTAGGATTGATTGGGGATAATAAATCGGATCGAATCAATCCATTTTTTTCTATTCATTCCAAGGGAAAAATTCAACAATCACTTAGCCAAAATCACGGAACTATTCGTATGTTGTTGAATAGAAATAAAGAATGCCGATCTTGGATAATTTTGTCATCATCTAATTGTTTTCAAATGAGACCATTCAACAATGTAAAATCTCACAATGGGATAAAAAAAGATCCTATAATTTCAATTAAGAAGAATAATAATTCGTTCGGCCCTTTAGGAATAGTTGCAAATTTATATTCACTTTATCATTTAATAACTCATAATCAGATCTCAATAATAAAAATTTTGCAACTTGACAAATTAAAGGAAATTTTTCAAGTAATGAAATATTATTTCATGGACGAAAATGAGAAAATTTGTAAACCCGATCTATACAGTAATATCGTTTTGAATCCATTCCATTTAAATTGGTTTTTTCTCCATTATTTTTCTTGTGAAAAAACGTTTCCAATAATAAGTCTTGGACAATTTATTTGTGAAAATATATGTATAGCTCAAATGAAAAATGGACCACACCTAAAATTAAAATCGGGTCAAGTTATAACAGTTCAAATGGATTCTGTAATAATAAGATCGGCTAATCCTTATTTGGCGACTCCAGAATCAACTATTCACGGCCATTATGGGGAGATCCTTTCTCAAGGAGATATTTTAGTTACATTCCTATATGAAAAATCGAGATCCAGTGATATAACACAAGGTCTTCCAAAAGTGGAACAGATATTCGAAATACGTTCGATTGCTTCAATATCCATGAATCTAAAAAAAAGAATTGATGCTTGGAACGAGTGTATAACAAAAATTCTCGGCATTCCTTGGGGATTCTTGATTGGTGCTGAGCTAACTATAGCTCAAAGTCGTATTTCTTTGGTTAATAAAATCCAAAAGGTTTATCGATCCCAGGGAGTACACATCGATAATAGACATATCGAGATTATTGTGCGTCAAATAACATCCAAAGTCTTGGTTTCAGAAGATGGAATGTCTAATGTATTTTTACCTGGCGAACTAATTGGATTATTGCGAGCAGAACGAACGGGGCGTGCCTTGGAAGAAGCCATTTGTTACCGAGCTTTATTATTGGGAGTAACAAAAACATCTCTGAATACTCAAAGTTTCATATCCGAAGCGAGTTTTCAAGAAACTGCTAGAGTTTTAGCAAAAGCCGCTCTTCGGGGTCGTATTGATTGGTTGAAAGGTCTTAAAGAGAATGTTGTTTTAGGGGGAATGATACCCGTTGGTACCGGATTCAAAAGAATAATGCACCGTTCACGGTCAAGGCAACATAACAAGATTAGCCGGAAAAAAAAATTATTCGAAGTCGAAATTGGAAATCTTTTGTTCCATCACAGAAAATTATTTAATTTTTCTCATTTCAGAGAATTTATGTGATACATTCGAAATATAGGATTAAATATAGTATTAAATGCTTCCTAACAGCGGATTCGACTCATCCATCCCCTGAAATATTTAAATGCAGTCATTGGATTTGGTAATTAAAGTATATTAAAAAATAATAAGAAATAGAAATCAAAGAATGGCCTGATTCTATATTAACGGCCGATCGTCTATAAAAGAGAAGGTTCCATCGGAACAATTATTTATTAGGATACTCGGTCTCTCTTTTTTTTTTTTCATTTTTTTAAACAAAGTGTGGGGATAAATGACAAAAAGATATTGGAACATCACTTTGGAAGAGATGCTGAAAGCTGGGGTTCATTTTGGCCATGAGACTAGGAAATGGAATCCTCGAATGGCACCTTTTATATCGGCAAAACGTAAAGGTAATCATATTACAAATCTTACTAAAACTGCTCGTTTTTTATCAGAAGCTTGTGATTTGGCTTTTGATGCAGCAAGCAAAGGAAAACAATTTTTAATTGTTGGTACCAAAAGAAAAGTTGCCTATTCAGTAAGACGGGCTGCAATAAGAGCTCGATGTCATTATGTTAATAAAAAATGGCTCGGAGGTATGTTAACGAATTGGTATACTACAGAAACGAGACTTCGTAAGTTCAGGGACTTGAGAACGGAGCAAAAGACGGGGAAACTGAACTCTCTTCCAAAAAGAGATGCCGCTATGTTGAAGAGGCAATTATCTCATTTGGAAACATATCTAGGCGGTATAAAATATATGACAGGGTTACCTGATATTGTAATAATCCTTGATCAGGAAGAAGAATATAAGGCTCTTCAAGAATGTATCACTTTGGGAATTCCAACGATTTGTGTAATCGATACAAATTGTGACCCCGATCTTGCGGATTTGCCGATTCCGGCTAATGATGATACTATGGCTTCCATCGGATTCATTCTTAACAAATTAGTTTTTGCAATTTGTGAGGGTCGTTCTAGCTAGATACAAAATTATTGATTAATAATAAGATAAATCCATTTTTAGATTTGGTTGGGCGGTGATAAATTTTTGGAATTGGTTATTATAGCATTACAAAATTGTGTAAAAAGAAATATTTTTGGATTAGTAGGTATTCCAAATGGAAAATCCAAGTAAAATAAGGAAATGGTTGAATCAAAATAATTCCCTTTCAAGTTATCTTTTTTTATTTTAGAGGGCAATATGAATGTTCTATTATGTTACATCAACACATTAAACAGATTCTATGATATATCTGCTGTGGAAGTAGGTCAACATTTCTATTGGCAAATAGGGGATTTTCAAGTGCATGCTCAAGTACTTATTACCTCTTGGGTTGTAATTGCTATCTTATTAATTTCAACCATTCTAGTTGTTAGAAATCCACAAACTATTCCCACGTCTGGTCAGAATTTCTTTGAATATGTCCTTGAATTCATTCGAGACGTGAGCAAAACTCAGATTGGAGAAGAATATGGTCCATGGGTTCCGTTTATTGGAACTCTGTTTCTATTTATTTTTGTTTCGAATTGGTCAGGGGCACTTTTGCCTTGGAAAATTATAAAGTTACCTCATGGAGAGTTAGCTGCACCCACAAATGATATAAATACTACTGTTGCATTAGCTTTACTTACGTCAGTAGCCTATTTCTATGCGGGTATTTCAAAAAAAGGATTGGCCTATTTTGGTAAATACATCCAACCAACGCCAATCCTTTTACCGATTAACATCTTAGAAGATTTCACAAAACCCTTATCGCTTAGTTTTCGACTTTTCGGAAATATATTAGCGGATGAATTAGTAGTGGTTGTTCTTGTTTCGTTAGTACCTTTAGTAGTTCCTATCCCTGTTATGTTCCTTGGATTATTTACAAGCGGTATTCAAGCTCTTATTTTCGCTACTTTAGCTGCGGCGTATATAGGTGAATCCATGGAAGGGCATCATTGACTAGTTATCTAAATAGGATTTTAGACCGCGACTGGCTCGCGATAATCTACTTAAGGAACATTAATAAAATTAAGGAACATAAATCAAAAAATCCAAAAGAAATTATGAAAAGTTTTCATAACAATCAAAAAGTATAAAGAAAATGAAAACACTTACCAGGAAATTCAACAAAAAATAGAAATTCAATTAAAATAAAGGGTGGGGGGTCGAACTAGGCATATATATAATCTAATCGTTATAAAACAGCTGGGGGATTTCCGAGAATGATTCATTGAATCGAAGATACAATGAATTGGTTTACGATATGGAACAAACACATGTATATGTCATAGTAGATATTCATTAGTTATATATGACTATATATCTCAATTTGTCCTGCTACTACTCTAAATTTAGGTAGGGATTCAAAAAAAAGAGCTCTTCCATCTCTTGGAATTGTGAATGGAATATAAAATGACTGGAAAAATGAAATCAAAAAGAAAAAGAAAGGTTTAAACGAAATGTAAGATAAGACCCCAATTTGTATGTATTCACAAAAAACGACAAGGGTAGAAACGAAAAAAGTAAATATCGAAGTAATTGAGATAATTCAATCCAAATTCTTCAGTTTGAAATTTTGAATTACACTTCGACTAGATAAAGAGAAATAGGACGAATGAAATAATTAAGTCATATATTTTTTGTTGATTATATTATTAACTATTTCTTTATTTTATTTTGACATAGGAGAAACTTATCATGAATCCACTGATTGCTGCTGCTTCTGTTATCGCTGCTGGGTTGGCCGTCGGGCTTGCTTCTATTGGACCTGGAGTTGGTCAAGGCACAGCTGCAGGGCAAGCTGTAGAAGGGATTGCGAGACAACCGGAAGCAGAGGACAAAATACGGGGTACTTTATTACTTAGTCTGGCTTTTATGGAAGCTTTAACTATTTATGGGCTGGTTGTAGCATTAGCGCTTTTATTTGCCAATCCTTTTGTTTAGTTTAATATTTATTCAAAAAAATACATATTGTTTTTTTTTTTTTCATGGATTTTCGTTGTTGCTCTTGCTAATTCTATTTCGATTTTACTGTTACAATTTTTTGCATTCGGATTAACATACTGATTTGCCTTCTTCCGTCCCTTTCATTAGTCCAATGACCCCCTTTTTATTTAGAAAGTGTTGAAAACAACTAAGTATTTTGCAATTTACATACGAACTAGTATTTATTTCTAAGAAATATCATTCCTTATAGGGAATCTTTCAATTGACTAACCAATTCCAAATATAGATATAGAATAGAATAGTCTTCTTAGTATCTTTTGATTCTTACTAATATTCATTATTAGTAAGAATCAAAATAGAAAGAATAAGTAAATATATTCATATTAAATAATTCGATTATAGAATAAACTATTATATACAAAAACGAATAAAAAAACTTGGAATCGTAGAAATAAATTTAGTCTATCCATAAGAGGAGATGTGATCATATGAAAAATATAACCGATTCTTTTCTTTGCTTCATTTCCTGGCCATCCGCCGGAAGTTTCGGGTTTGATACCGATATTTTAGCAACAAATCTAATAAATATAAGTGCAGTCCTAGGTGTATTGATTTTTTTTGGAAAGGGAGTGTGTGCGAGTTGTTTATTTCAAAGAATAGATTGGATCCAACCAACTGCACTTTTTTTGTTATAACTAGGAAAATGTGCATGATCCGGCGAATGACTTCTTACGAAATAACGAAAAAAATAGTTCAGAACCATAGCATTTCGCGATTCAGTGGTAAATCTACTTTGATTCTCTATCAACCAAGAATTTTGGAACATTACCATGGTTAAAGCTAACGAGTTTGAAGTTTCGACGCAGTCTAGTATTCTTTCTACCACTATGTTAATAGGGAAATTCTAATTTTTTCGATATAGAACACTCATGTCGATAAAATGACTTGAATTCTCTGTATGATGAAAAATAGGAAAAAAGGTGTTTTGTTTAACGCCTCCGTTTCTACTTTTCTAC